TCCAAATTATAAAAAATCCTATAGAAGCTATAAGTGCCGAATTCGTACCTTGTAAACTTTGATTTGTTCTAGTATGTGAATAAATCGCGAATATGGTCCAAGTAATAAATGCCCAAGTTTCCTTCGGGTCCCAACTCCAATAAGATCCCCATGCTTCATTAGCCCATACTGCTCCACAAAGAATGCCTATGGTTAAAAAGGTAAACCCTAAACTAATCATACGATAACTCCAATAATCCAAACGCTGAGTCAATTGATATTTGTAATAATTTCGAAATGAAAGAAAAGAAGTGTTTTTAAAAACGCTTCTTTTTTCATTCAAGTATTTAATCTCACCAAAGAAAAATGATCTAATTAAGAAATTATTGCTTTTACAAAAAAAATTGATGTTGTTTCGAAATGTAATGACTAGAAGAGCGATTGATAATAACGATCCGCATAAAAGAGCTGCATAGCTCAATAACATCATACTTACGTGCATCATTAACCACTGAGATTGTAGAGCAGGTACTAATATTGTGGATTGATGCATTTCAGTTGAAAGACCCGACGTAGCGAAGCCTTGAGTAAAAATAGTACTTGGGGTAGTTATTGTGCTTAAATCATTTTTATGGTTCAATTTCTTGGAAATTATATGAATAATAAAGAAACTACATGAAAGGAAGATTAATGACTCGTATAAATTACTTAACGGAAAATGTCCTGAAGAAATCCAACGAGAAACTAATAATCCTGTTATAGAGAAAAAGGTGGCTATCATCCCTTTTTCCGATGAATCACGTAATCCTACGATTTCGTAGACTAATAAGTTCATGAAATGAATCGTAATCACAATTGAAATGATCGAAAAAGAGATATGAGTTAATATATGTTCTAAAGTCACAAATATCATAAAAAAAGGTGTCCCATTACAGAATTGAAATCAGAAATTGAATACATTATAGGATACATTGTGTCTCTTTTATAGGATGCCGCCACTCGGACTCGAACCGAGATGCTCTAGCACTGCTTCCTAAGAGCAGCGTGTCTACCGATTTCACCATGGCGGCTTACTTGAAATAATAATATTCATTTCATGTTGAATCGTCAAGAATCAAGGATTCAATATAGTTTAGGAAACATTAAAATCGATGAAAAAAGACTCGTTTAAATTCATATTTGAATCTTCAATAAAATAATCCTTAGTTAGTATCGTCCTAGGTTCAGTTTTAACAATCAACTTTCACGTACTATAAACTAAGTTCCCCCGATACAGTTGAAATTTCGATAGTTTTGCTCTCAGTATAGGTATAGAATTAAGAATTGTCCTTTTTCTTTCTATTTTTTTGATGATTTGTTTTTCATTTATCCGATTTCATCGGATAAATGAAAAAGATTGATTTTTTTTTTCATTGAAAAAAAAATCAAATAACTAAGATCTCATATGTATTACAATTTCATCACTAAATCCATTTGGAATTTTTCTAACGATTCCGATACTTTAGTATCATTAAGTATTAATACTCTTCATTGTGTATATGTATATAATATAAATAAGGTAACATTTACCAAACCAATTAAGTTTTAGGTTAGGCATATAACAAAATAAAAGAGTTTAAATTTCTATGACAATTGTACTATTCACAATAGAAAATCTTAATCCTATTTTTCTATTGTGAAAAGTTAATGGATAGGGAAAAAATACTATTCTTAATAAGAACCCAATATACAGAAAACTCTTATTCTACATACCACAGCAGCTAGTTCTAACTAATATTGAGTAGTTCAATACATTAATTAATGTGAATCGTTCATCTTAAAAAATTTTCAGTTCTTCGGGCTATGTCAATTCCAATTATCCCAAGACTTTATTATTTGTTTGTCGCACAAAAAAACTTTTTGAATGTCCGGTAGAAACCGATTTCGCTAAAGAAAAAGCTTTTACTGCAGTTAAATATCCTTTTTTCTTCCAAATATTCCTACGAATATGTTTTTTTGACATAGAAATACATTTTTTGGGAACTGCCATTCAAAAAAGGGTTACTCATTTTTATTTATCGTTGTATGTGAAAGACATGTATTGTTCGGAATAGATCGTTTTTTTTAATCATTATCTATACTTTATTCTGTGAATAATAGTTTTTTTTAACTTTCAACATTTAACATAAAAAAACAAATAACATAAAATACAAATAACATAAAATAAAAAATAATATATATATATATATTATTATTATTATATATATATATTATATATATATAATATATAATTTATTTTTTTTTTTTCATTATTTTTGTTTATTGTTCTTTTCGAAAGAGATAAGAATTGGTGAATCGGAAACAATTATTAATTATAAAAAAAATCTCAATTTGTTTGTTTTCTTATGGAACATACATATCAATATGCATGGATAATACCTTTTCTTCCACTTACAGTTACTATGTCAATAGGATTTGGACTTATACTTATTCCGACAGCAACAAAAAATATTCGTCGTATATGGGTTTTTCCTAGTATTTTTCTGTTAAGTATAGCTATGGGATTTTCGGCCAATCTGTCTATTCAACAAATAAATGGAAGTTTTATTTATCAATATCTATGGTCTTGGACCATAGATATTGATTTTTCCTTAGAGTTTGGATATTTGATCGATCCACTTACTTCTATTATGTCAATACTAATTACTACTGTTGGAGTCATGATTCTTATTTATAGTGACAATTATATGTCTCACGACCAAGGATATTTGAGATTTTTTGCTTATATGAGTTTTTCCAATACTTCCATGTTGGGATTAGTTACTAGTTCTAATTTGATACAAATTCATATTTTTTGGGAACTAGTGGGAATGTGTTCATATTTATTAATAGGGTTTTGGTTCACACGACCGATTGCCGCAAGTGCTTGTCAAAAAGCTTTTGTAACTAATCGTGTAGGAGATTTTGGTTTATTATTAGGAATCTTAGGTCTTTATTGGATAACAGGTAGTTTGGAATTTCGGGATTTGTTCGAAATAGCTAATAACTTGATCCATAATAATGGGGTCAGTTCCTTATTTGCTACTTTGTGTGCCTCTTTATTATTTGTCGGTGCAGTTGCTAAATCTGCACAATTCCCCCTCCACGTATGGTTACCTGATGCCATGGAAGGACCTACTCCTATCTCGGCCCTTATACACGCTGCTACTATGGTAGCAGCAGGAATTTTTCTTGTAGCTCGGCTTATTCCTCTTTTCATAGACATACCTTATATAATGAATTTCATTTCTTTAACAGGTGTAATAACAGTACTATTAGGAGCTACTTTTTCTCTTGCTCAAAGAGACATTAAAAGAAGTTTAGCCTATTCTACAATGTCTCAATTAGGTTATATTATGTTAGCTCTAGGTATAGGTTCTTATCGAGCGGCTTTATTCCATTTGATCACTCATGCCTATTCTAAAGCTTTATTGTTTTTGGGATCTGGATCTATTATTCATTCAATGGAACCTATTGTTGGATATTCACCAGAAAAAAGTCAGAATATGGTTCTTATGGGTGGTTTAACAAGATATGTTCCAATTACAAGAACTACTTTTTTATTAGGTACACTTTCTCTTTGTGGTATTCCACCTCTTGCTTGTTTTTGGTCCAAAGATGAAATTCTTAATGATACTTGGTTATATTCACCAATTTTTGCAATAATACCTTGTTTCACAATAGGATTAACCGCATTTTATATGTTTCGGGTATATTTACTTACCTTTGATGGGTATTTGCGTGTTTATTTTCAAAATCACAGTAGCACTAAAAATAATTTGTTCTATTCAATATCTCTATGGGGAAAAGAAGCACCAAAAACAGTCAATAAAAATTTACTTTTATCAACAATGAATAAAAAGGTTTACTTTTTTTCAAAAGATACATATAAAATCATTGATAATGATAAGATACGATACTTTAGTACTTACTTTGGAAAAAAATATACTTCCATGTATCCTCATGAATCAGACAATACTATGCTATTTCCTCTGCTTGTATTGGTACTATTTACTTTGTTCGTTGGATCAATAGGAATTTCTTTTGATCAAGGAGTAATGGATTTTGATATATTATCGAAATGGTTAACCCCATCCCAAAATCTTTTCCATCCAAATTCGAATTATTCTGTGAATTGGTATGAATTTTTTACAAATTCAATTTTTTCAGTAAGTATAGCCATTTTAGGATTATTCATAGCATATATTTTATATGGGTCTGTTTATTCATTTTTCCAGAATTTGGACTTAATCAATTCATTTCTAAAAGGGAGCCCTAAGAGAATTATCTTGGATCAAATAAAAAGTGTTATATACAATTGGTCATATAATCGTGGTTACATAGATATTTTTTATACTAGGGTTTTAGCCATGGGTATAAGAGGATTAACCGAGCTAACTCAGTTTTTTGATAGACATATAATTGATGGAATTACAAATGGAGTTGGTCTTACAAGTTCCCTTATAGGTGAAGGTATCAGATATATGGGGGGGGGACGAATCTCGTCTTATTTATTTTTATATTTTTTTTATGTATCAATATTTTTATTATTTTTTTTGTTCATTGGTATAAACCCAATAATTATACAGGTCTCCATGGGATAATTTTTTTGTCGTGTACAAAGACATTTTTCGTTCTATCATTTCCGAAAAAGTCGATAAACTAGGTGGATATGTAAAAGATATTTTTTTTTTCCCATTACTTGGACATGTATAAAAAAAATATTGTGACATTTCATTTCGTACAGCATTTTCAAACCGATCATTTTTTATATATCGCAATGGACAATTCCATCGTTTATAATCGAAAAGAAAAGTCACAAGAGGTTTTTCAAACCAGAAATAAGTCTTTTCATTTTTCTCTTCTTTAAGTCTTCCCAATTCCCAATTATCTTGATACCTATCAAGATAAGAATCTTCGTAAACTGGGCTATCTTTATAGCATGTCTCTTTAAAGTGAAAGTGGAATTCCCCCTTTGTTTTTTCCTTTCCATTCACTCGGAT